GAGTTATGGATTTTAAGTTCATGGGAGGTAGTATGGGATCCGTAGTAGGCGAGAAAATCACCCGTTTGATCGAGTATGCTAATAATCGATCTTTACCTGTCATTATTGTGTGTGCTTCTGGAGGAGCGCGCATGCAAGAAGGAAGTTTGAGTTTGATGCAAATGGCTAAAATATCTTCCGCTTCATATAATTATCAATCAAATAAAAAATTATTCTATGTATCAATCCTTACATCTCCTACAACCGGTGGAGTAACAGCCAGTTTTGGTATGTTGGGAGATGTCATTGTTGCTGAACCTAATGCCTACATTGCATTTGCGGGTAAAAGAGTAATTGAACAAACATTGAATAAGACAATACCCGATGGTTCACAAGCGGCTGAGTATTTATTCCATAAAGGCTTATTTGACCCAATTGTACCACGTAATCCTTTAAAAGGTGTTCTGAGTGAGTTATTTCAGCTCCACGGTTTCTTTCCCTTGAATCAAAATTCAAAAAATTAATAAAGTATAGCACTAAATTCAGTTATTTGTAGCGAACAAGTATTTAGTTCATCGTAATCAAAAAAAAACTAAAAAGAATGGTGTTTTCTTTGATGACATAAGTTCTACTTGTAATAAGAGTTAGAAGTTTCGGGTAATTACTTTTTTTTTCCTCCAGATCTATTTTTTTATCCTACCTCTATTCATGATTAGTAATCACGAACCTTCTATCAACAGGATAAAAAAGTGAATTTTTCCCTCCGAGGAATTAGGGAAAATAAAAAAAAATTATCTGGCCTTCTTACGTATTAATATAGACAATAAAAAAAATATCGAAATCAAAATAAAAAGAAATAAATATAAAATAGAGAATAGAAGTTATTTCTATATCTATCGATAACCCCCGTTTTTTATTTTACTATGAATCCCTGTTTGTTGGATGGATCGAATTAGTTAGAGTCGCAAACTCCTCATAAAATCTTTATAAACTCCTTATTAGATTAGAAAGATAGAAAGAAATAAGGATGGGAAAAGAATATTAAAATATATTAATAAAGCGAATTATCATTATCATACATATTCGTGTAGAAAGATGAATAGGTACACTTATTTTATTTAGTTCTACATTCCTTGCACTTATTAACTACTTATTAACTACTTATTAAATAATATATAATATAAATATAATTATTAAATTATATTATAAATATAATAAAGTTTATGATATATACTTAGGATAGATATACTTAGGATAGATATACTTAGGATAGATATACTTATCATATCATAAGATATCTTTCTCTTTCTAATAGATAGAAATATTAAATCGAGGCGCCCATTCTATGACAGATCTCAACTTACCCTCTATTTTTGTGCCTTTAGTGGGCCTAGTATTTCCGGCAATTGCAATGGCTTCTTTATCTCTTCATGTCCAAAAAAATAAGATTGTCTAGATCCGATGGGACCAAATCTCATCAATTTATTTCAACACTGGATCATAATACAGATATTTATTTAGTGTAATATGGTACGATATGTGACTCTTTACGAACACAAATGAAAGAACTGTTATTCATGCGGATACATGATATCCGCATAAATGCATGTATATGCAGGTATAGCTGGTTAAATTAAAAATGGATCGGCGAATATTTTATTTAAATGGAAAGTCAATGTATCTAACAAATTACTTCTAACGGTTTACATCAGAATAGTGCTAGTTAATGAAAGTTACTTCGGGATCAAGAAAGTAAAATTCATTTGGGTTATTCTCTCAATTCCAATCGAATGCAACTGGATCTAGTAGAGTATGAATTGGCGATCAGAACATATATGGATAGAACTTATAATGGGGTCTCGAAAAACAAGTAATTTTTTCTGGGCCTGTATCCTTTTTTTAGGTTCACTAGGATTCTTAGTGGTTGGAACTTCCAGTTATCTTGGTAGGAATCTGATATCCGTATTTCCATCTCAGCAAATTATTTTTTTTCCACAAGGGATAGTGATGTCTTTCTATGGGATCGCAGGTCTATTCATTAGCTCCTATTTGTGGTGCACAATTTCATGGAATGTAGGTAGTGGTTATGACCGATTCGATAGAAAAGAAGGAATAGTGTGTATTTTTCGTTGGGGATTTCCTGGAATAAATCGTCGCATCTTCCTTCGCTTACTTATGAGAGATATCCAATCCATCAGAATGGAGGTTAAAGAGGGTCTTTATCCTCGTCGTGTCCTTTATATGGAAATCAGAGGCCAAGGAGCCATTCCCTTGACTCGTACTGATGAGTATTTTACTCCACGAGAAATTGAACAAAAAGCTGCCGAATTGGCCTATTTCTTGCGGGTACCAATTGAAGTATTTTGAAATGAACTGAAGAAAAAATTGAAAAAAAAACTTGCTAATTTCCTTTTTAATACAACAGTCGACTCTATCTGATATTTCTCTGAAGTACGAGTTCTATAAAAAGGTATTGAACCCATGGATCTATTTCCTATTTTTGTCTAATAATTTAGATCTCGGATCTATAAGGAAAGGAATATAGAAATAGAATAAGGGTCCTTTTAGGATAAAAATGAAAAAAAAAAAGAAAGACTGGGTCTCCCTCCCATATATTTCATCCATAATATTTTTGCCCTGGTGGGTCTCTCTCTCATTTAATAAATGTCTGGAACCTTGGGTTACTAATTGGTGGAATACCGGGAAATCCGAAACTTTTTTGAATGATATTCAAGAGAAAAACGTTCTAGAAAGATTCATAGAATTGGAAGAACTATTCCTCTTGGATGAAATGATAAAGGAGTACCCGGAGACGCATATACAAAAACTTCGTATAGGAATACACAAGGAAACGATACAATTGGTCAAAACACACAATGAATATCATCTCCATATCATTTTTGATTTCTCGACAAATATAATTTGTTTCGCTATTCTAAGTGGTTATTTTATTCTGGGTAACGAAGAACTTGTTATTCTTAATTCTTGGATTCAGGAATTCCTCTATAACTTAAGTGACACAATAAAAGCTTTTTTGATTCTTTTAGTTACTGATTTATGGATCGGATTTCATTCGACCCATGGTTGGGAACTAATGATTGGTTCGGTCTACAACGATTTTGGATTGGTTCATAACGATCAAATTATATCTAGTCTTGTTTCCACTTTTCCAGTTATTCTAGATACAATTGTGAAATATTGGATCTTCTATTATTTAAATCGTGTATCTCCTTCACTTGTAGTCATTTATCATTCAATGAATGAATGAAGAACTCATTTGATCTCCTGATATCAATCAAATAAGAATCTTTCTTCGTATATAAAGAAAACATTTTCAATCTTACTTAATTCTTTATACTTCTAGTTCTTCAAGGTATTCGTCCTATATTCCAGTACAATTATCCCAGTACAATGACAGACTCGTGTATAGGGAACTATACTAGCTACCTATCTAATTTATTGTAGAAATTCCGGGATCAATGATTGGACATGCAAAATAGAAATACTTTTTCTTGGGTAAAGGAACAGATGACTCAATCGATTTCTATATCGATCATGATATATGTAATAACTCGGGCATCTATTTCAAATGCATATCCCATTTTTGCGCAGCAGGGTTATGAAAACCCACGAGAAGCAACTGGACGAATTGTATGTGCCAATTGCCATTTAGCTAATAAGCCCGTGGATATTGAAGTTCCGCAAGCCGTGCTTCCTGATACTGTATTTGAAGCAGTTGTTCGAATCCCTTATGATATGCAACTGAAACAAGTTCTTGCTAATGGTAAAAAGGGGGCTTTGAATGTAGGGGCTGTTCTTATTTTACCCGAGGGATTCGAATTAGCCCCCCCCGATCGTATTTCTCCCGAGGTGAGAGAAAAGATGGGAAATCTGTCTTTTCAGAGTTATCGTCCCAATAAAAGAAATATTCTTGTGATAGGTCCTGTTCCCGGTCAGAAATATAGTGAAATCGCCTTTCCCATTCTTTCCCCCGACCCTGCTACGAGGAAAGACGTTCACTTCTTAAAATATCCCATATATGTAGGTGGGAACAGAGGAAGGGGTCAGATTTATCCTGATGGGAGCAAGAGTAACAATACAGTCTATAATGCTACATCAGCAGGTATAGTAAGCAGAATAGTACGTAAAGAAAAAGGAGGATATGAAATAACCATAGTTGATGCATCGGATGGACATCAAGTGGTTGATATTATACCTCCAGGACCAGAACTTCTTGTTTCAGAGGGTGAATCCATCAAGCTTGATCAACCATTAACAAGCAATCCCAATGTAGGAGGGTTTGGTCAGGGAGATGCAGAAATAGTGCTTCAAGATCCATTACGTGTCCAAGGCCTTTTGTTCTTCTTGGCATCTGTTATTTTGGCACAAGTTTTTTTGGTTCTTAAAAAGAAACAGTTTGAAAAGGTTCAATTGTATGAAATGAATTTCTAGGTCCAGAAATTCCTTAACATCAAGTTGGTAAAAAGCAACAAATTATTGTCGATCGATACTTATGTATGATCAAAAAATTCTTTAAACCTTTTTGTTTATACTGTTTTTGTTTTGTTTGTGGGATGTCTGGAATTCATTACGTGTATCCCATTCCTAGTAATAGACTATAGGCATACAAATATAAAGGAAGAGAATACAAGGGAAGGATGGGAAAAATGAAAGGAACAAATACTTTTAGGAGGGATTACTAGTCTTCCTAATCTTCTATTCGACACAAGAAAAGGGTGGAAAATCCCTTTTCTTGTGTCGTCTTGTATCGAAATAATAATAATTTTTTCTCTTGTTCGTCAAAGATTACTATTCCTTGCTTTCCGGGTCTATTGGAACTCCTTTGTTTAGATTCATAAGAAGTAGTAGACAAACAAAAAGAAAGGGTTAGGGGAGGAGAAATTCATTGAACAAATAGAACTTCTTTAATTATTCAATTAATTTAAACTTCTAATTTAGAAAAATTCTTCAAACAAAAAAACTTTTACTGTTCCGGTTGAAAGGCAAATTAGATTTTTACA